TTGGATGAAATTTAACCAGATTGAAATATTTCTTATTTTTTATTGATTCCTGTCAAATCAAAAAGAAACTATTTGAGTATCGAGTAGGATTTTTTAATGAATCCGTTTTTATGTTATTTCGTACTATGCAATTCCTTTGTTTGTGGGATCATTTTCTCATGAGAGGTAATTAAAAGAAATTATAGAATGGGTTGTTACCGATGCCTAGATCTCGGATAAATGGGAATTTTATTGATAAGACCTTTTCAATAGTAGCCAATATCTTATTACGAATAATTCCAACAACTTCCGGTGAAAAAGAGGCATTCACCTATTACAGAGATGGTGCGATTTGACTTTTTTCTTTACCGCTCTCAGTCTTAGTAGAAAGACACATTATTCGGGATAGAAAGAAAACAATAATTGAAATAAATCTACGCTTCTTGGAGGTGCCAATTTAGAAATAAAAAAATTCCTTCTGTCGTGTATCCACGATTAATGTAACCTCGGATGCTTTAATTGTCGATTTTAGTATTGAGCGAAAGGTTACACCTATGGATTAAGTCAACTCTACTCCACTAATAAAAATAGGTAGCAGGGGGGAAGAAGCACTACGCCTAGTAATCAACAACACGAAAACTTTGTTATAAATTATCTCTTTTCCTTATCGGGATCGGAACTTGCAAAAATGGTTGGGACAACAAACATCCATCTCGTTTGTATTTTGGATACCTGTATAACCATCGAAGACTGTTGAAGTGACGAATTCCTGGAAATTTAGAGGCGTTGAGGACAAAGAAATTGTTAGAGTTACCATTTTTATCTAGTAACACCATGCTTGATGTTAAGAAAAGATCTTTTACAGGAAGGTTGGCTAGAGATTTTTTGTAAAAACACTAGTCCCATGAGTTCATAATGAGAATATTTCAATCTTTTTTGATTTCGTGTATTACTCTCATCTCATTATGCGCATCACATAAAGGGGGAGCCGTATGAGATGAAAATCTCACGTACGGTTCTGCAACGGAGATTCTTTGAATCGAATAACGAACGACCGTAACGGATGTCGGCTCAATCCGAAGGAAATTATGCGGAAGCTCTACAGAATTATTATGAAGCTATGCGACTAGAAATCGATCCCTATGATCGAAGTTATATACTCTATAACATAGGCCTCATCCACACAAGGAACGGAGAACATACGAAAGCTTTGGAATATTATTTTCGGGCACTAGAACGAAACCCGTTCTTACCACAAGCTTTTAATAATATGGCTGTGATCTGTCATTACGTGCGACTATCTCCACTATAGAAAGAAAAAAAAAAATAGCAAATTCGCTAATAAATACTAAAAAAAAGGGGGCTTTCTACATATGTATTGTCCAAACTCACGGTTTGTATCAGCTGTAGCAAACAAAGAAACTTCATAGAAGTCGAAATATGAAGAAATAGGTATGCCTAGATATTTATTCTATGGATAAAGGATCTAATTGATAGAAGAAGCACCGTAAAGATCAATTAGTGAGGTTTTTGGCCGATACAATAAAAACTGCTTACTTATATCATGATATAAGATAAAAATTATGGAATCCACTTATGTAATAGGGTGGATCCCCTGCGATATTGAGCAGCGGTGTAGCATCAGATCCCAAAGACAGTAAGTCTTTCCTTTCTTATGAAGGAAAGTCTTTTTCAAGGATTCTATATAAATTTCTAGATGAAACCGAGATAGTTATCTTTCAGAAAATTGTAACGATAGTGGAATGCCTATGCTTTATTCTTCTGAAGGTGGGAGAAAAGATAAAACTTATTTAATTATTCAGCAAAATTGAAGTTTGAAACTTATATAATTAACCTCTTTTGCTTAACTCGAGAAAAAAAATGGGATAGATCTATGAGAAATTTCATTCAATTAGATTAGTAGATATGGTAAATTTTTTAAAATATGGGACACCAAAAGAATTGACTGGTGAGCCGTATGAGGTAGGAAACTCTCAAGTACGGTTCTAAGGGAAGGAATTTACCTGCCTATTCCGACCGGGGAGAACAGGCCATTCGACAGGGGGATTCAGAAATTGCGGAGGCTTGGTTCAATCAAGCCGCTGAGTATTGGAAACAAGCTATAGCACTTACTCCCGGTAATTATATTGAAGCACAAAATTGGTTGAAGATCACAAGGCGTTTCAAATAAGAAAACTCTGTTTTTTTTTTTCTTTATTTTAATTTATTTTAATTATTAAATGATATTATTAAGCTTTTCTTTTGATAAATATTTTCATATATGAATTTTTTATATAATATATAAATATTATATTTATTAAGCTTTTCTTTTGATAAATATTTTCATATATGAATTTTTTATATAATATATAAATATTATATTTATTAATATTTAGTAGTTAGAAATTTTGAGATTTTTATATTTGTTATAATTAATTGTTTGTTGTCCTCATCAGTCAAATCAAATAAAAGGGATCGTTTCTCAGGGAAGAACCAATCAAGGAATTTCATTATATCCCTT